GCTAGTGTAGCTTAAATTAAAGCATGACACTGAAGATGTTAAGATGAACCCTAGAAAGTTCCACAGGCACAAAGGCTTGGTCCTGACTTTACTATCAGCTTTAACCCGATTTATACATGCAAGTATCCGCATCCCTGTGAGAATGCCCTCAATCCTCCGCTCGAGAACGAGGAGCAGGCATCAGGCTCAGCCCCCCGCTCTAGCCCAAGACGCCTTGCTACGCCACACCCCCAAGGGATTTCAGCAGTAATAAACATTAAGCCATAAGTGCAAACTTGACTTAGTTAGGGATAAAAGGGTCGGTAAAATTCGTGCCAGCCACCGCGGTTATACGAAAGACCCTAGTTGATAGCTACGGCGTAAAGGGTGGTTAAGGAGTACAAAAATAAAGCTAAAGACCCTCTAAGCCGTCATACGCACCCCGAGGGCACGAAACCCTAACACGAAAGTAGCTTTAAACAAAATTTACCTGACCCCACGAAAGCTAAGAAACAAACTGGGATTAGATACCCCACTATGCTTAGCCCTAAACCTAGATGTCCCATTACAAATACATCCGCCAGGGTACTACGAGCCTAGCTTAAAACCCAAAGGACTTGGCGGTGTCTCAGACCCACCTAGAGGAGCCTGTTCTAGAACCGATAACCCCCGCTAAACCTCACCACTTCTTGTTTTTTCCGCCTATATACCGCCGTCGTCAGCTTACCCTGTGAAGGTCATACAGTAAGCAAAATGGGTCCACCCAAAAACGTCAGGTCAAGGTGTAGCGTACGAAGTGGGAAGAAATGGGCTACATTTTCTACTAACAGAATATACGGATGGCACCCTGAAACATTGTGCCTAAAGGTGGATTTAGTAGTAAAAAGAAAACAGAGAGTTCTTTTGAATTAGGCTCTGAGACGCGCACACACCGCCCGTCACTCTCCCCTACACTGCTATCGAAAACATTCATAATAAAACAACCACTATAACACGGGGAGGCAAGTCGTAACATGGTAAGTGTACCGGAAGGTGCACTTGGAATAATCAGAGCGTGGCTGATATAGCAAAGCATCTCCCTTACACCGAGAAGATATCCATGCAAATTGGATCGCCCTGAGCTAAACAGCTAGCTTAAACACCCAAACAACCAATACAACATTAAAACCCTGCACAAGACCAACACACCACAAACTAAAACATTTTACCGCCCAAGTATGTGCGACAGAAAAGGCAACATTAAAGCTATAGAAATAGTACCGCAAGGGAACGCTGAAAAAGAAATGAAACAAATCATTAAAGCACAACAAAGCAGAGATTAACTCTCGTACCTTTTGCATCATGATTTAGCCAGCCCCCCTGAGCAAAGAGAACTTTAGTTCAAAGCCCCGAAACTAGGTGAGCTACCCCGAGACAGCCTATTATTAGGGCCAACCCGTCTCTGTGGCAAAAGAGTGGGAAGATCTCCAGGTAGAGGTGACAGACCTACCGAACCTAGTTATAGCTGGTTGCCTAAGAAATGAATAGAAGTTCAGCCTCGCACTCCTTAATTCAGAACCCAAAAATTCACAAGAACCAAAGTAATATGCGAGAGTTAGTCATAGGGGGTACAGCCCTTACGAAACAGAATACAACCTCACCAGGTGGTTAAAGATTATATTAAACAAGATAAACTGCTTCAGTGGGCCTAAAAGCAGCCACCTGATCAGAAAGCGTTAAAGCTCCGGCAGAACCAAATTCCATTATTTAAATATTAAATCTAAAACCCCTAATCCTATTAGGCCCTCCCATGCCCACATGGAAGAGATACTGCTAAAATGAGTAATAAGAAGGGACCTCCCCCTTCTCCAAGCCTACGTGTACACTAGATCGGACCCACCACTAGTAATTATCGACCCCAAACAAAGAGGGAAATGTGATCACATTAAACAACAAGAAATATCCACACAACCCAATCGTTAATCCCACACTGGAAGGCATTAAGGAAAGACTAAAAGAAAAGGAAGGAACTCGGCAAACACAAGCCTCGCCTGTTTACCAAAAACATCGCCTCCTGCAAACAACGACGTATAGGAGGTCTTGCCTGCCCAGTGACAATGTTAAACGGCCGCGGTATTTTGACCGTGCGAAGGTAGCGCAATCACTTGTCTTTTAAATGAAGACCTGTATGAATGGTGAAACGAGGGCTTAACTGTCTCCCTTTTCTAGTCAATGAAATTGATCTGCCCGTGCAGAAGCGGACATAAAAATACAAGACGAGAAGACCCTTTGGAGCTTAAGATATAAAGATCATCTATGTCAATGAGCCCCAGCACGGCAACAAACTAAATAGCAACTGATCTTAATCTTCGGTTGGGGCGACCACGGGAGAAAATAAAGCTCCCATGCGGACTGGGGTAAACCCTAAAACCAAGAAAAACATTTCTAAGCAACAGAACTTCTGACCATTAAGATCCGGCTACACGCCGACCAACGGACCAAGTTACCCTAGGGATAACAGCGCAATCCCCTTTCAGAGTCCATATCGACAAGGGGGTTTACGACCTCGATGTTGGATCAGGACATCCTAATGGTGCAGCCGCTATTAAGGGTTCGTTTGTTCAACGATTAAAGTCCTACGTGATCTGAGTTCAGACCGGAGCAATCCAGGTCAGTTTCTATCTGTAACGCTACTCTTCCTAGTACGAAAGGACCGGAAAAGAGGGGCCTATGTTATAAAACACGCCCCACCCTAACTTAATGCAATCAACTAAATTAAATAAAAGGAAAGCATAAACCCACATCAAGATAAGATTATTAAGATGGCAGAGCCCGGTAATTGCAAAAGGCCTAAGCCCTTTCTGCCGGAGGTTCAAATCCTCCTCTTAATCATGACGGTCCTACTAATTACCTATTTAATCAGCCCCCTAACCTATATCGTACCAGTACTGCTTGCAGTAGCCTTCCTTACCCTTATTGAACGAAAAGTCTTAGGGTATATACAACTACGAAAAGGTCCAAACGTAGTTGGACCCTACGGCCTACTACAGCCAATTGCAGATGGGGTCAAACTATTTATTAAAGAACCAATCCGCCCATCCACCTCATCCCCATTTCTATTTCTCGCCACCCCAATACTAGCCCTAACACTAGCATTACTATTATGAGTACCAATACCTTTCCCCTACCCCATAACAGAACTAAATCTAGGCATACTATTTATCCTAGCCCTATCTAGTCTAGCTGTATACTCAATCTTAGGCTCAGGATGGGCCTCCAATTCAAAATACGCACTAATTGGTGCCCTACGAGCAGTTGCACAAACCATCTCCTATGAGGTTAGCCTAGGATTAATTCTGTTATCCATCATTATCTTTACCGGGGGTTTCACCCTCCAAATATTTAATACTACCCAAGAAGCAACCTGACTACTACTACCAGCTTGACCCCTAGCTGCCATATGATATATCTCAACATTAGCAGAAACAAATCGAGCTCCCTTCGATTTAACAGAAGGGGAATCCGAACTAGTATCAGGATTTAACGTCGAATATGCCGGAGGACCCTTCGCCCTCCTCTTCCTAGCTGAATACGCCAACATCCTACTAATAAACACACTATCAACAATTCTATTCTTAGGTGCCACTCACACCCCTGCCATTCCAGAAATAACCTCTATCAATATTATAGTAAAAGCCGCCCTACTCTCCATATTATTTCTTTGAGTCCGCGCCTCTTACCCGCGATTCCGTTACGATCAACTCATACACCTAATATGAAAAAATTTCCTACCCATAACCTTAGCCCTCATCCTATGACATGCCGCTTTACCCATCGCACTAAGCGGACTTCCCCCACAACTATAATAATGGAGCTGTGCCTGAATGCCCAAGGGCCACTTTGATAGAGTGACTTATGGAGGCTAAAATCCTCCCAGCCCCTTAGAAAAAAGGGACTCGAACCCATATCATGGAGATCAAAACTCCAAGTGTTTCCATTACACCACTTTCTAGTAAGATCAGCTAATTAAAGCTTTTGGGCCCATACCCCAAAAATGTAGGTTAAAATCCTTCTCTTACCAATGAGCCCATACACTCTAACAATTTTACTACTTAGCCTGGGCCTAGGTACAACCCTAACATTCATAACATCCCACTGACTACTAGCATGAATAGGCCTTGAAATCAATACATTAGCAATTCTCCCATTAATAGCCCAACACCACCACCCACGGGCAGTAGAAGCCACCACAAAATACTTTCTAGCCCAAGCTGCTGCCGCAGCAACAATTCTATTCGCAAGCACCATCAATGCCTGAACCACAGGAGAGTGAAACATCTTCTGCTTATCCAATCCAGTTGCAATCACCCTAATTACTATGGCACTAGCACTAAAAGTAGGACTAGCCCCAACACACTTCTGAATGCCCCCTGTTATACAAGGCCTGGATTTAACCACCGGACTCATCATAGCCACATGACAAAAACTAGCACCATTTGCATTAATCATTCAGATGGCCCCTCTAGCTCAACCTCAACTAATTACAACCTTAGCACTCCTCTCAGTTATCCTAGGCGGCTGAGGGGGCCTAAACCAAACACAACTACGTAAAATTATAGCATATTCATCAATCGCACACCTTGGCTGAATAATTATAATTGCACAATTTAAACCACAACTAACAATATTAGCCTTACTCACCTACATTATTATAACAGCCGCAACCTTTCTAACATTCAAATTAATATCCACAACTAAAATTAGCACCCTAGCAATATCCTGATCCAAAACACCAGCAATCACAGCCACCGCTGCCCTCGCACTACTATCCCTAGGAGGCCTTCCACCCCTAACCGGCTTTATACCAAAATGACTAATTTTACAAGAACTAACCTCCCAAAACCTGCCATTAACTGCTACTATTATAGCCTTAAGCGCACTTCTAAGTCTATACTTCTACCTACGACTATGTTACTCTATAACTTTAACAATTTCACCTAATACAAACAACTCCACAACCCCCTGACGCCTTCAAAGTACACAAAACACTGCCCTACTGGCCATTTTTACAGCCTCTGCTTTAATACTATTACCACTAACCCCCTTAGCACAGGCACTAACAAACTAGAGACTTAGGATAACATTAGACCAAAAGCCTTCAAAGCTTTAAGTAGGAGTGAAAATCTCCTAGTCCCTGAATAAGACTTGCAGGACTTTACCCCACATCTTCTGAATGCAACCCAGACACTTTAATTAAGCTAAAGCCTTACTAGATGAGAAGGCCTCGATCCTACAAATTCCTAGTTAACAGCTAGACGCTCAAGCCAGCGAGCATTCACCTACTTCCCCCGCCCCCTTCAAAAAGGCGGGGAAAGTCCCGGCGGGTCGTTAACCTGCTTCTTCGGATTTGCAATCCGAAATGTTATACACCACGGGACTTGGTAGAAAAAGGACTTAAACCTTTGTTTATGGAGCTACAATCCACCGCCTAAACTCTCGGCCACCCTACCTGTGACAATCACGCGCTGATTCTTCTCAACCAACCACAAAGATATTGGCACCCTATATTTAGTATTTGGTGCTTGGGCCGGAATAGTGGGCACAGCCCTCAGTCTTCTGATTCGGGCAGAACTAGCCCAACCTGGAGCCCTCCTAGGCGATGATCAAATCTACAATGTCATCGTTACCGCACACGCCTTTATTATAATCTTCTTTATAGTGATACCAATTATGATTGGGGGATTCGGCAACTGACTTGTACCCCTAATGATTGGAGCACCTGACATAGCATTCCCTCGAATGAACAACATAAGCTTCTGACTACTGCCTCCATCCTTTTTACTGCTTCTTGCCTCTTCAGGAGTTGAAGCCGGGGCTGGAACAGGGTGAACCGTATATCCCCCACTTGCCGGAAACTTAGCACATGCTGGAGCTTCCGTAGACCTAACCATTTTCTCCCTGCATCTTGCAGGGGTCTCATCAATTCTAGGAGCCATCAACTTCATTACAACTATTATTAACATGAAACCCCCGGCAATCTCACAATATCAAACCCCCCTATTTGTATGAGCTGTTTTAATTACAGCAGTACTCCTACTGCTCTCACTACCAGTACTTGCTGCAGGAATTACAATGCTACTAACAGACCGAAATCTAAACACCACTTTCTTCGACCCAGCAGGAGGAGGTGACCCAATTCTCTACCAACATCTTTTCTGATTTTTTGGTCACCCAGAAGTATATATTTTAATCCTCCCTGGATTTGGTATAATTTCTCACATCGTAGCCTACTACGCAGGTAAAAAAGAACCATTTGGCTACATAGGAATAGTATGAGCTATGATGGCTATCGGCCTTCTAGGCTTCATCGTATGAGCCCATCATATGTTCACAGTAGGGATGGACGTAGACACCCGAGCATATTTCACATCTGCAACAATAATTATCGCAATTCCAACAGGTGTAAAAGTATTTAGCTGACTTGCAACACTACACGGAGGCTCTATTAAATGAGAAACCCCAATGCTATGAGCCCTTGGTTTTATTTTCCTATTTACTGTAGGGGGACTAACTGGTATCGTACTAGCCAATTCATCCTTAGATATTGTATTACATGACACCTACTACGTAGTAGCCCACTTCCACTATGTCTTATCAATAGGAGCAGTATTTGCTATCATGGGAGCCTTTGTCCACTGATTCCCCCTATTTACAGGCTATACAATACACGATACATGGACAAAAATCCACTTCGGCACAATGTTCGTAGGTGTAAACCTTACTTTCTTCCCCCAACATTTCCTAGGACTAGCAGGCATGCCCCGACGTTACTCAGACTACCCAGATGCCTACTCATTATGAAACATTATTTCATCAATCGGCTCTCTAATCTCTCTAGTGGCAGTTATCATATTCCTCTATATTCTATGAGAAGCCTTCACTGCCAAACGAGAAGTGCTCTCCGTAGAACTTACTCACACCAACATTGAGTGACTACACGGATGCCCTCCACCCTACCACACATTTGAAGAACCTGCCTTCGTGCAAGTACAAACAAACTAACGAGAAAGGAAGGAATTGAACCCCCGTAAGCTAGTTTCAAGCCAGCCGCATAACCACTCTGCCACTTTCTTTAATAAGATACTAGTAAAATTGAATATTACATCGCCTTGTCAAGGCAAAATTGTAGGTTAAAGCCCTGCGTATCTTAAAGCCCAGAAGCTTTAATGGCACACCCATCTCAACTAGGATTCCAAGACGCAGCCTCCCCTGTAATAGAAGAACTTCTACATTTCCACGATCATGCCCTTATAATTGTTTTCTTAATTAGCACTTTAGTACTATATATTATTGTTGTGATAGTTACTACCAAACTCACTAATAAATATATTTTAGACTCACAAGAAATCGAAATTGTATGAACTATTTTACCAGCAGTAATTCTTATTCTAATTGCCCTCCCTTCCCTACGAATTCTATATCTTATAGATGAAGTAAACGACCCCCACTTAACTGTAAAAGCCATAGGCCACCAATGATACTGAAGCTATGAGTACACTGACTACGAAAACTTGGCCTTCGACTCATACATACTCCCAACACAAGATCTATTACCTGGGCAGTTTCGATTGCTAGAAACAGACCACCGAATAGTAATCCCTATAGAATCACCAGTTCGAGTACTAGTCTCAGCTGAAGATGTTCTACATTCTTGAGCTGTCCCAGCATTAGGAGTTAAAATAGATGCTGTCCCAGGACGACTAAACCAAACATCTTTTATCGCCTCCCGACCCGGAGTGTTCTATGGACAATGTTCCGAAATCTGCGGAGCTAACCACAGCTTCATGCCCATCGTAGTAGAATCTGTACCATTAGAACACTTTGAAAACTGATCCTCACTCATACTTGAAGACGCCTCACTAGAAAGCTAAATAGGGACTAGCGTTAGCCTTTTAAGCTAAAGACTGGTGGCCCCCAACCACCTCTAGTGACATGCCACAATTAAACCCTGCCCCATGATTTGCAATCCTTGTCTTCTCATGACTAGTCTTCCTAACAGTAATCCCCAACAAAGTGTTAAGCCACACATTTACAAATGAAGTAACAGCCCTAAGTGCTGAAAAACTTAAATCAGACACCTGAAACTGACCATGGCACTAAACCTATTCGATCAATTCATAAGCCCCACACACCTGGGTATTCCCCTAATTGCAATTGCACTTACATTACCATGAATTCTAATCCCTACCCCAACTAACCGATATCAAAACAATCGCCTTATCTCCCTTCAAAGCTGATTCATCAAATCCTTCACACATCAGCTGCTCATACCACTAAACCAAGGCGGACATAAATGAGCCATAATCCTGGCTTCCTTAATAATCTTTATCCTTACACTCAATATTCTAGGACTACTCCCATATACATTTACCCCAACAACCCAACTGTCTCTAAATATGGGCCTGGCCGTCCCACTATGACTAGCAACCGTAATCATTGGTATACGAAACCAGCCTACAGCAGCACTTGGACACCTACTGCCAGAAGGGACTCCCGCCCTATTAATCCCCATCCTAATTATTATCGAAACAATTAGTTTATTTATCCGACCTTTAGCCCTAGGAGTACGACTAACTGCCAACCTAACAGCGGGTCACCTGCTAATTCAACTAATCTCGACCGCAACCATTACACTGCTGCCAATAATAACTACAGTTGCAACCCTCACCGCCGCCCTACTAGTAATATTAACGCTATTAGAAGTTGCAGTCGCTATTATTCAAGCCTATGTATTCGTACTACTACTAAGCCTGTATTTACAAGAAAACGTATAATGGCCCACCAAGCACATGCATATCATATGGTAGATCCAAGCCCATGACCCCTGACCGGTGCAGTAGCTGCTCTCTTAACAACATCAGGACTAGCAATCTGATTTCACTTCCACTCAACAACACTTATGGCCTTAGGCCTAGTACTATTAATTCTAACAATGTGTCAATGATGACGAGACATTGTACGAGAAGGCACATTCCAAGGTCACCACACACCCCCTGTGCAAAAAGGACTACGCTACGGAATAATCCTCTTCATCACTTCAGAAGTATTCTTTTTCCTAGGATTTTTCTGAGCCTTTTACCACGCTAGCTTAGCCCCCACTCCAGAGCTAGGAGGATGTTGACCCCCTACAGGAATTACAACCCTAGACCCATTCGAAGTTCCTCTTCTTAACACCGCAGTTCTTCTAGCATCAGGTGTTACAGTCACATGAGCCCACCACAGCATTATAGAAGGGGAACGCAAACAAGCAATTCAATCCCTGACTCTAACAATCCTGCTAGGGTTCTATTTCACTGCTCTTCAAGCCATAGAATATTACGAAGCCCCATTTACTATCGCAGACGGGGTATATGGCTCAACCTTCTTCGTAGCAACAGGCTTCCATGGACTACATGTCATCATTGGATCCACCTTCCTTGCCGTCTGCCTCCTCCGACAAATCCGATACCACTTTACCTCAGAACACCACTTCGGGTTTGAAGCAGCCGCCTGATACTGACACTTCGTAGATGTTGTATGACTATTCCTATACGTCTCTATTTACTGATGAGGCTCATATCTTTCTAGTATTCAAGTTAGTACGAGTGACTTCCAATCACCTAGTCTTGGTTAAATTCCAAGGAAAGATAATGAACTTAGTCTTAACCATACTAATTATCTCAGCCGCCCTATCAATAATCCTGGCCATTGTATCATTTTGACTACCACAAATAACTCCTGACACAGAAAAACTCTCCCCTTATGAATGCGGCTTCGATCCCCTAGGATCAGCACGACTCCCATTCTCCCTACGATTCTTCCTAGTAGCCATCCTGTTTCTTCTATTTGATCTAGAAATTGCACTGCTATTACCCCTACCATGAGGTAACCAACTACCAGATCCTACCCACACACTAATATGGGCTGCAACTGTCCTAGTATTGCTAACATTAGGACTCATTTATGAATGATTACAAGGAGGCCTAGAATGAGCTGAATAGGGGATTAGTCCAAACACAAGACCTCTGATTTCGGCTCAGAAAATTACGGTTTAAGTCCGTAGTCCCCTTATGACACCCGTGTACCTCAGCTTTACCTCAGCATTTACACTAGGCCTTACAGGTCTAGCCTTCCACCGCTCTCACCTTATATCAGCCCTACTATGCTTGGAAGGCATAATACTCTCCCTATTCATTGCCCTTGCTCTATGAACCCTACAACTAGAATCAACTGCCTTTTCCGCAAGCCCCATCCTGTTATTAGCCTTCTCAGCCTGTGAAGCCAGTGCAGGTCTAGCCCTCTTAGTTGCTACAGCTCGAACTCATGGCACAGACCACCTACAAGCCTTAAATCTCCTACAATGTTAAAAATTTTAATCCCAACCATCATGCTATTCCCAACAATCTGACTATCAACACCCAAATGGCTATGAACTTTTACAACAATACAAAGCTTAATTATTGCTATACTTAGCCTTACTTGAATCAAAATACCTATAGAAACCAGCTGAACCACATCCAACTCCTATATAGCCACAGACCCTTTATCAACCCCCCTACTAGTTCTAACCTGCTGACTTTTACCCCTTATAATCTTAGCCAGTCAAAATCACATTAAAATAGAACCTATCAATCGCCAACGAAGCTACATAACTCTATTAGTCTCTTTACAGGCTTTCCTGATTCTAGCATTCAGTGCCACCGAAATCATTATATTTTACGTAATATTTGAAGCAACCCTGATTCCAACCCTTATCATTATTACTCGCTGAGGTAACCAAGCCGAACGACTAAATGCCGGCACATACTTCTTATTCTACACATTAGCTGGATCATTACCACTTCTAGTAGCCCTCCTCTTATTACACCATGATGCAGGCACCCTATCAATACTAATTATTCAATATACACAACCCATGAACCTTAATACCTGAGGTGATAAAATCTGATGAGCAGCCTGTCTTGTAGCCTTCCTAGTAAAAATACCCCTATATGGAGTTCACCTTTGACTACCTAAAGCCCACGTAGAAGCCCCTGTAGCAGGGTCTATAGTCCTAGCTGCAGTCTTACTAAAACTAGGGGGCTATGGTATAATACGAATAATAGTAATACTAGATCCCCTATCAAAAGACTTAGCCTACCCAATTATTGCATTAGCCCTATGAGGTGTAATTATAACCGGCTCCATCTGCCTACGACAAACAGACCTAAAATCCTTAATCGCTTATTCATCTGTCAGCCACATGGGGCTAGTAGCTGGGGGTATTTTAATCCAAACTCCGTGAGGCTTTACCGGAGCCCTAGTGCTCATAATTGCACACGGCCTAGTCTCCTCCGCCCTATTCTGCCTGGCCAACACCACATACGAACGAACCCACAGCCGAACTATAGTTCTAGCCCGAGGTATACAAGTCATTTTTCCTCTTACAGCCGTATGATGATTTATCTCAAACTTAGCAAATTTAGCATTACCACCACTACCAAACTTAATAGGGGAACTAATAATTATTACAGCTATATTTAACTGATCCCCCTGAACACTTACAATAACAGGGGCAGGCACCCTAATCACTGCTGCTTACTCCCTATATCTCTTCTTAATAACACAACGGGGGCCCCTCCCACAACACATCACCAACCTACAACCCTTCCACACACGAGAACATCTACTAATAACGCTCCACCTCCTCCCCGTAATACTTCTCATCTTAAAACCTGAAATCATATGAGGATGATGGTATTGTAGACATAGTTTAACATAAAACATTAGATTGTGATTCTAAAAACAGGGGTTAAACTCCCCTTGTCCACCGAAAGAGGCCTGATGGCAGTAAGGTCTGCTAATCCTTTACCCCCGCAGTTAAATTCCGCGGCTCATTCAACCTGCTTCTAAAGGATAATAGTTCATCCGTTGGTCTTAGGAACCAAAAACTCTTGGTGCAACTCCAAGTAGCAGCTATGCTAGACACTATTGCAACCACCTCCCTCCTACTTACCCTAACAATCCTCCTATTACCACTAATAATAACCCTCAGCCCAAAACCCCTAAACCAAAACTGAGCCACAAAACATGTTAAAACCGCTGTAAGCACTGCATTTTTCATCAACACCATCCCCCTAATAATTTTCCTGGACCAAGGAATAGAGACCATTATCACGACATGACAATGAATGAATATCATAAACTTTGATATCAACATCAGCTTTAAATTTGACCACTATTCACTAGTCTTTACACCAATTGCCCTATACGTTACATGATCTATTCTAGAATTCGCATCATGATATATGCATTCCGACCCCTACCTAAACCGATTCTTCAAATACCTACTTCTATTCCTAGTAGCTATAATTATTCTAGTTACCGCCAACAACTTATTCCAACTATTCATTGGATGGGAAGGAGTAGGAATCATATCCTTCTTACTAATCGGCTGATGACATGGACGAGCCGATGCCAATACAGCAGCCCTGCAAGCAGTTTTATATAATCGAGTTGGAGATATCGGATTAATCTTAGCTATTGCCTGAATCGCAATAAATCTTAACTCATGAGAACTACCACAGATCTTCCTGCTAGCCAAAGACCTAGATATAACCCTTCCCTTGGCAGGAATTGTACTAGCAGCCACTGGAAAATCCGCCCAATTCGGATTACACCCATGGCTACCCTCAGCAATAGAAGGCCCCACCCCAGTATCTGCCCTACTGCACTCAAGTACTATAGTAGTTGCAGGCATCTTCCTACTAATCCGACTCCACCCTTTAATAGAAAATAACCAAGTAATTTTAACCACCTGCTTATGCCTAGGAGCACTAACAACTTTATTCACCGCCACCTGCGCCCTCACGCAAAACGATATTAAAAAAATCGTAGCATTCTCAACCTCAAGCCAACTCGGATTAATAATAGTTACTATTGGACTCAATCAACCCCAACTAGCCTTCCTACACATCTGCACCCATGCCTTCTTTAAAGCCATGCTATTCCTATGCTCTGGCTCAATTATTCACAGCCTGAACGATGAACAAGATATCCGAAAAATGGGAGGATTACACAAACTTATACCATTCACCTCCTCATGCCTTATCATTGGTAGCCTTGCACTCACTGGTACACCCTTCCTAGCAGGGTTCTTCTCAAAAGACGCAATCATTGAAGCCCTAAATACTTCATACTTAAATACCTGAGCCCTCGCCTTAACATTAATTGCCACATCCTTTACAGCTGTGTACAGCCTCCGAGTCATCTTCTTTGTGACCATAGGATCCCCTCGATTCTCAGCCCTCCCCCCTATTAATGAAAACCATAAAGCAGTAATTGCACCCATCGAACGCCTAGCCTGAGGTAGCATCATTGCAGGCCTTATCATCACCTCAAACTTCCTCCCCATAAAAACCCCAACTATAACTATAACTCCAACATTAAAACTAGCTGCACTTATCGTCACAGTTTTAGGAGTTATTATTGCACTAGCACTAGCTAACGCCACCTCAAAACAAATCAAAATTATCCCCACCCTCACGCCACATAACTTCTCCAACATACTAGGATTCTTCCCGCACATCATCCACCGACTTATTCCTAAAATTAATTTAACACTAGGAAAACAAGCTACTAAAGTTGACCGCCAATGATTAGAAATTGGGCCCAAAGGTATTCACCCATTATACCAGCACCTGTCTATAATATTTGACAACACCAACACCAACATTATTAAAATTTACTTAACATTTTACCTAATCTCTACAGCCTTGGCCACTGCCCTATTAGCTACCATTTAAACAGCCCGAAGCGCCCCCCGGTTAAGACCCCGAGTTAGCTCCAACACTACAAAAAGACACAACAATAGTACTCAAGCACATACAACCAACATTCCTCCCCCAGCAGAGTACATCAAAGAAACCCCTCCAATATCCCCACGCACCACAAAAAACTCCTTAAACTCATCTACCACAACCCAATAACCCCCGTACCCAGCCCAAAATCACCAAAACCCTGCTCCAACCCCCAATAAGTACATCAAAACATACACCTTAACTGACCCAGCCCCCCACGTTTCAGGAAAGGGCTCCGCTGCTAATGCCGCCGAATATGCAAAAACTACTAACATTCCACCCAAATAAATTAAAAACAACATCAAACCAATTAACGACCCCCCATGGCCAATTAGTACACCACACCCAACTCCAGCTGCCACAGCTAGCCCTAATGCTGCAAAATAAGGGGCAGGATTAGAAGCAACCCCAACTAAACCCACTACCAAACTTAATAAAAGTAAATCAAAAAAATATATCATAATTCTCACCAGGATTTTCACCAGGATCAATGACTTGAAAAACCACCGTTGTAATTCAACTATGAGAACCTCTTAATGGTCACCCGAAAAGCACATCCCCTGCTTAAAATCATTAACGACGCCCTTATCGATCTACCTGCCCCCTCCAATATCTCTGTATGATGGAATTTCGGTTCCCTCCTACTACTTTGTCTAATAACACAAATTTTAACCGGCCTATTCCTAGCAATACATTATACCTCCGATATCTCAACCGCCTTCTCATCCGTAGCCCACAACTGCCGAGATGTCAATTATGGATGAGTCATTCGAAACTTACACGCAAATGGTGCCTCATTCTTCTTCATCTGCATTTACCTCCACATCGGACGAGGATTATATTACGGCTCATACCTCTACAAAGAAACCTGAAACATCGGAGTAGTTTTACTACTCCTAGTAATAATGACCGCATTCGTTGGCTATGTACTTCCATGAGGTCAAATATCCTTCTGAGGCGCTACTGTAATCACAAATCTCCTATCAGCTGTCCCCTACATAGGAGATGCCCTAGTCCAATGGATCTGAGGTGGTTTCTCTGTAGACAATGCAACCCTAACCCGATTCTTTGCATTCCACTTCCTACTACCATTTGCAATCATTGCAGCCACAGTACTACACGCCTTATTCTTACATGAAACCGGCTCTAACAACCCCGTTGGACTAAACTCCGACGCAGACAAAATCTCATTCCACCCCTACTTCTCCTACAAAGATGTACTAGGATTTATTGTACTAATTACAGCTCTAGCCTCCTTAGCACTATTTTCACCAAACCTGCTTGGAGACCCAGAAAACTTCACCCCAGCCAACCCACTAGTCACTCCTCCCCATATTAAACCAGAATGATACTTCTTATTTGCTTACGCAATTCTACGATCCATCCCCAACAAACTAGGCGGAGTACTAGCCCTGCTATTTTCAATCCTAGTACTAATAGTAGTCCCCCTACTACACACATCTAAACAACAAGGCACCACCTTCCGTCCCCTCACACAACTATTATTTTGAACCCTAGTTGCAGACGTATTTATTCTAACTTGAATTGGAGGCATGCCAGTCGAACATCCATTCATTATCATTGGTCAAATTGCCTCCCTACTCTACTTCTCACTATTTCTAATCCTATACCCATTAGCAGGATGACTAGAAAACAAACTACTAAACTTCAACTGCCCTAGTAGCTTAGTTCTTAAAGCACCGGTCTTGTAATCCGGAGATCGAAGGTTAAAATCCTTCCTAGCGCCAGAAAAGAGAGATTTTAACTCCCACCCCTAACTCCCAAAGCTAGGATTCTCAGCTAAACTATTTTCTGAAAACAACAATTGTTCGACTAAGTTAAATGCTCTATGTACTGGTACATAATATGCATAACTCAACACTGTGTATTAGTACATATTATGCATAATATTACATCATGGTGTAGTACATTACAGGATATTTAACATAACATTAACTAAAACATTACTACTTAATGACAACCATAGCAATCTAACATATGCATTTCCAGGTTAATCATCATTCGATTATGTAATAAACGTTTTGATCCATCACAAATTCCAATTAAAAACCGACATTACTAGTACATCAAAGATATTTCCTCAAAAAATTACAATCAACACTGGGGTAGTAAGAGATCAACAATAATTGATACCTAAAAGTACAATATCCTTGATAGGGTCAAGGACAATAATTGTGGGGGTAGCACAACCTGCACTATTCCTGGCATCTGGTTCCTATTTCAGGGCCATAAACTTTTAATCCCCCATAATACTAATTGTCCCGGCATAAGTTAATGGTGGAGTGCTTCATTAGCAAGCACCCACCATGTAAACAGCCAACCTGGCACATGGGTTTTTTTTTATTTTTCGGCTGATTTCACATACATCTCCAGTGGTTTGGCCCAATGAAATATTAAGGTAGTCCTACATTATGGTAAATAATGAAGATAATGTATTATATAATGACATATAAATTCAATAAACCACACATTATTCTGTCAAGTGCATACATTATCTCTTGTTCCACATACTTCCCTAAGATTCCCCCTCTGCCTCGCGCGCGGTAAACCCCCCTACCCCCAAAGTCGAAGAGTCCTAGTTATTCCTGTTAAACCCCTAAACCAGGCAAGGCTCGATCGACAGCATCAACGAATTCAATTATGTGTTAATATATAGTGTTACAAATTCGCACCACACTATATA